GGTGGAAGCTAGAGAGAGGATTTGGACCTCTGAGGTAAAGGGTTTAAGTCTTTTGCATTTGCCTGGCTCTGCTACACTAGCAACCTTTTTCGTTGGGATAATGGGTGAGGGTCCTTTGGTGATTTAGTAGGGGGCATCACTTGGGGAGAGGGTGTGCTTGGGGTATTGGCCCTACCTTTCCGGTCCTTTCGTACTGGGGAAGGTTGGTCATAGATAGAAACCGACCTGGATTACTCCGGTCTGAACTCAGATCACGTAGGACTGTTAATCGTTGAACAAACGAACCCTTAGTAGCGGCTGCACCACTAGGATGTCCTGATCCAACATCGAGGTCGTAAACCTCCTCGTCGATAGGGGCTCTTGGGGGAGATTGCGCTGTTATCCCTGGGGTAGCTTGGTTCATTGGTCAGGCTTGCTGGGTCTGGGTGCTGTTGGCACGTTGAGGGGTTGCTCTTAGTTAAGGGATTTGGCCTTGTTTTTGGAGGATCTGTTTTTCTCCAAGGTCGCCCCAACCTAAAAATGTTAGCCAGTGTTTTGGAGTGGTGGACCGGGTGGGTTTGTAAGTTGGGTGGAGTGGCTACTGATTTTGAAGTTCCACAGGGTCTTCTCGTCTTATGTGTTTATCTCTGCTTTTTTACAGAGAGATCAGTTTCACTGATTGTCTACAGGAGACAGTTAAGACCTCGTTTAGCCATTCATACAGGTCTCGATTTATGGGACAATTGATTGCGCTACCTTTGCACGGTTAGGATACCGCGGCCGTTAAACGTGGTGTCACTGGGCAGGCATCACCTCCAATACTTGTTTGGCTGGAGGCTATGTTTTTGGTAAACAGTCGGGTCTTGGGTTTGCCGAGTTCCTTTTGTAGACTTTGATCGCTCCAATGTGCGCCCCTGAGTTGGGTTGACAGGGTGTGTTCAATGGTGGGGGTGTGATTATTATTGGGGTTTTGCTGTTAATGTGTGTAGGCTGGCGCTTGGGGGGACATAGTGTCCTGGTTACTCGTTCTAGCATTGATTCATCTATTATCATAGGTTGGCCTGCTGCGGGTGTAGGGAGTCGCATTGATTTTTGGGGTTTTTGGTTGGCAGAGCTTTGACGCAATCTTTAGGGGTGGCTGCTTTAAGGCCCACGGGGTTAGGTGCATGGGGGTTATCCGCTGGTGGAGGTTGTGTCCTTTTTTAAAGGGGCTGTACCCCCTTTAAATAGCCCTTGACTATTACATTTGGGTTGGGGTTTGTCTGGGGGGAAAAAAGAAAGGTCAAGGGAGAACTTAGATTCGTTTTGCAGGCAACCAGCTATCACCCAGCTCGGTTGGCTTTTCACCTCTACTAACAAGTCGTCCCACTCTTTTGCAACAGAGACGGGTTAGCTCGTGGCAGCTGCTTGTGAGTAGCTCGCTTGGGTTTCGGGGTGGCAGGCTTAAGTTCGCTTTGTCTGGTTGTTCTTGCTAGATCATGATGCAAAAGGTACAAGGGATTATCTTTGCTGTGTAGTGCTTGGCTTTCATTGTTATTTCATCTTTCCCTTGCGGTACTATCTCTATGGCGTCCGGGCTGTACTTTTCTATCGCCTATACTAAGTTGGGGGTAATGTTTTAGTTAGGTGTGGAAGTGGGTTTTTGATTATGGTTGATGGAGCTAGGGTGGGCTTTCAGGGTGATCTGGGGTGGCAGATATCTTTCAGGTGTAAGCTGAATGCTTTGTGTTGTAGCTACGCCCTGATGTGCTAAGTGCACCTTCCGGTACACTTACCTTGTTACGACTTACCTCGTCTTGTAGCGGTTGGTGTTGTATTAGTTAGTGTGTTTGGGGGCTTTGTGAGGAGGGTGACGGGCGGTGTGTACGTGCTCTAGGACCGACTTAAAGAAGGCTCGATTGTCCTGCTTTACTGCTAAATCCGCCTTCTGGGGACGGATTTCAAGTCCCTTTTCGTTAGGTTTTCTATTTTAGAAAATGTAGCCCATTTCTTCCACTTCATAGGCTATACCTTGACCTGTCTTGTTAGTGGGTTGTGGGCTGTTGGGCCCACTGTTGTGCTCTCATGAGGTGGGCTGACGACGGCGGTATATAGGCTGTTTTGGCAAGAAGTGGTCGGGTGAATCGTGGGTTATCGATTATAGAACAGGCTCCTCTAGGTGGGTTTAGAGCACCGCCAAGTCCTTAGAGTTTTAAGCGTTTATGCTCGTAGTTCTCAGGCGGATGTCTGTGTTGGGAGGGCATCAAGATTTAGGGCCAGGCATAGTGGGGTATCTAATCCCAGTTTGTGCCCTGGCTTTGGTGGGGTGGAATGGATCATGGATACTAAGATCGTTTTTAGGTTGGGCTTAGGGGTGCCTTGGGCTTGTGACGGCTCGGGCAGGGTTTGATCTTGGTTTGGTGTGATAGTTTGGGCCCACTCTTTACGCCGTGTACGGTTAACTTGGGTTTCTTGTATGACCGCGGTGGCTGGCACAAGATTTACCAACCCTGATTGCTCTAGCTAAGTCAGGCTTTCGCTTATTGCTTAAGGTTAATTACTGCTGAGTACCCGTGGGGGTGTGGCGGGGCGTGGCGTTTTAGGCTACAAAGGGCGTGTGCCTGATGCCTGCTCCTTGTACCTTGGTAAGGGGGCTGGGGCACTTGCACTGGAGTGCGGATACTTGCATGTATATGTTGAGCAAGAGTTAACGGTAAGGTTAGGACTAAGTCTTTTGTCCTTGGGAGTGGTGGTGGTGTCCGTCTTGGCGTCTTCAGTGCCGTGCTTTGGTTTAAGCTACAAGGACGGAATTTGTTTGTTTTATTGTCTGTCAGGTGGGTGGGGTGTGAGTATTGGGGAGAGGGCGGTGGATGTGTTTAAGTAGGGTGATAAATTCAAGTAAATAAACAGTAAGATTTACGAAGGGGCTTGGCGTTTTGGGCGGAGAGGTTGAGTGTAAGTAGTTAAAATAACAAGTAGTTAAAGAGAAAGATTGGTGCTTTAAACGAAGCGATGTTTAATGTAATGATTCGTAAATTAAGTGGTGAAGTTTGTTTGTTTGTAAGTGTTTGCAAGTGTTTGTTGGGTGGGGGTTTGTCTTTTGGAATTTTCCATATTTGTTTAAAGACAAATGGAGTTTAAGTGAAGGTGTTAAAAAGGGAAGAAAAGTGAAGAATTATGTCCTGCAACCATTGACTGAATAGCCTTATAGTAGAGAGACTGCGGGGATTCCATAACCAGGTGTAAAACAAAGTGCATCAGGGAAAAGATGAGACTTAAATATACTCCAACCGTCGCATTAAGTAACCCCTGAGATTCAAACCGAATGCCAGAAATGAGAGACAGTGTCCAACAACCGTTAATTAAAGGGTTTGCGGGAAAGAGATGTGAAACGGGCATAACCGAATGGGGGAGCAAGTGCATCAGTGCGAAAATGAGACGTCCCCATACCTGAAACCGTATCATTAATTCATTCTTGAAGGCCAAAAAAGGGTTCGCTATGGATTGTATGTCCATGTCAACCAATTGGATACCCATTGCACTGGAAATGTAGAGTGAGTTGACCCCAAAAAAGAGAACCAAAAGTGAAGAGACACTGGGAATGTCGCGATTACGAGGGACAGAGTACGCAAATAGCGAACCAGATGGCTTGATAGAACGGAGAGTAAAATAAACCAAGTTATGTGCCTGACCGAGGAACCAGAGGCGCAAAAGCGCAAGAAGGGTAAGGGTGTAGGGGGAAAGAATGGACCTGACGCTGGGAAGGCCGAACCTTACTAACACCGGGTTGGTGATCTCTCGTGAGTAGTCAGACTAATAAATAACCGGGCTCCTGAAACGAGTCTTACGGGATAAGAAAGTTCCCGGGCCAATTATGGGCGGTGGCCGATAAGTCCCTTGTACTAGAGCACTTTCGTATGGAGAAGCTAGGAGGTTAAAGAGTCCCAGAGTATGACGTAAAGCGTTAAGTCCCTTTACTAGAGCACTTCCGTATACTAGACCAGTAAAGTTAAGGAGAGCATACCTTGACTAGGAGCATGAAGTGTGGTTGTTATAAACCATGAAGTTTACCATTCCTTAAGTAGGACCGAGCGGTACCAGAGTTTAATCCATTAGAACATTATATGTCATCAAAGCATAAATTACCTAGTCCTTAGTTAATGAAGTATAATGTATAAGGCATAATTATTGAATGTACAAAGTACATAGCCTGGATAGGCCAAATAGACCAGCCCACAGTTATGTGGGGGGGTAGGGGGGGCCACCCTTAGGGGTATGTGTTCTTGTAGTTGAGATAACAACGATGGCTTTTCAGGCTATAGACCTTGGTTAAATCCGAGTAAGAACATTATGGTCTATTTTCTAGTGTTTTTAGGGATTAGTTTTGTCTTGGCGTCATTGTTAGTGGCGTCTAACCCCTCTCCTCATTACGGGGTTGTTGGGTTAGTTTTTGGGTCTGTTGTAGGGTGTGGGTGGTTAGTGAGTTTGGGGGCCTCTTTTGTGTCTCTGGTGCTTTTTATGGTGTATTTGGGTGGGATGCTAGTGGTTTTTGTATATTCTGTTTCACTGGCAGCTGATCCGTTCCCCCAGGCTTGAGGGGGTCGGCATGCTGTAGGGTATGTTTTGGGGTTTGTGCCTGCTGGTGTGGGGCTTGTCGTTTGGGGGTGGGGTGGGGGGTTTAAGGTGGGCACTGTTGATAGTGTTGGGGTGCTTTTTGTTCGGTTGGATTTTAGTGGGGTAGCTTTGTTCTATTCTTGTGGGGTGGGTATGTTTTTGGTAGCTGGTTGGGGGTTGTTGTTGACCTTGTTTGTTGTGCTAGAGCTCGTGCGAGGTTTATCTCGGGGGGTCATTCGGGCAGTTTAGGGTCAGAGAATAGTTTAATGTAAAATGCCAGCTTTGGGAGTTGGTGATAGAGGTTTAGTCCTCTTTTTCTGATAAGAACTCTAAGAAGTAATAGCCTTCGTCTTTTGGTTTACAAGACCAATGTTTTTTGTAAACTACTAGAGTTTAGTTGAGGATTTTGTTCTCTAGGGAGGAGATGGTGGGGAGTAGGATTAGGATGATGGTGAAGTATGTTAATGAGGCTAGTTGTCCGATGATAATGAAGGGGTGTTCTACTGGTTGGCTTCCGATTCATGTTAGAATAAATAAGTTGGCAGCTAGTGTTCAGAATAGGAGCTGAGATATGGGGCGAAAGGTTATGGCTCGTTGTTTGGATTTGTGTAGTAGGGGGCTTAGGAATAGAATTAGTACGGAGGCGGCTAGGGCTAGGACACCTCCTAATTTATTGGGGATTGAGCGTAGAATTGCATATGCGAAGAGGAAATATCATTCTGGTTTGATGTGTGGGGGGGTTACTAGGGGGTTTGCTGGGGTGAAATTTTCGGGGTCTCCTAGTAGGTTAGGGGAGAATAGGGCAAGGGTGGTGAGTAGGAATAGCATGATTGTGAATCCTAGTAGATCTTTTAGGGAGAAGTAAGGGTGGAATGGGATTTTGTCACAGTTTGAGGGGATGCCTAGGGGGTTGTTTGACCCTGATTCGTGTAGGAAGGTTAGGTGGATGAGGACTAGGCTGGTGATTATGAATGGGAGGAGGAAGTGTAGGGTGAAGAATCGTGTTAGGGTGGGGTTGTCTACGGAGAATCCACCTCAGGCCCATTCTACCAAGGTGTGACCGATATAGGGGATGGCTGAGAATAAGTTTGTAATTACTGTGGCTCCTCAGAAGGATATTTGACCCCATGGTAGTACATAGCCAACGAAGGCTGTGGCTATGAGGGTGAGTAGGAGAATGATACCTGTGTTTCAGGTTTCTTTGTACAGATATGAGCCATAGTAGAAGCCTCGGGCAATATGGAGGTAAATGCAGATGAAGAAGAATGAGGCTCCGTTTGCGTGGAGGTTTCGGATTAGTCAACCGTATTGTACGTTTCGGCAGGTGTTGGCTACGGATGAGAAAGCTAGGGAGGTGTCTGCAGTGTAGTGAGCAGCTAGGAGTAGGCCAGTTAGGATTTGTGTTATTAGGCAGATTCCTAGGAGAGATCCGAAGTTTCATCAGGCTGAAATGTTTGAGGGGGTTGGCAGGTCAATTAGGGAGTTGTTTATTATCTTCAGGAGGGGGTGGTGTTTTCGTAGGTTGGGGGCCATTAGGTTTTGGGTTATAGTAGTAATAGGATGATTAGGACAGATAGTGCGGATGATCCTAGATAGGCCTTGATCAGTCCCTTGTGTAATGTGGTAGAGGTTTTGGTTGCCATGGTTTGTAGGTCAGCGAGCCCTTCTGGCCCTATTTTTTTATATCAGAATAGATCGATTAGGTGGTTGGCAATTTTTTGTCCTGAGCTTAGTAGAGCCGTGGAGCTTAGTCGGTGGGTTAGGGGGTTGAAGTATCCTAATGTTAGGGAGAAGTTTGAGTATGGGTTTTGTTTAGGTTGGGTTAAGGTGTGGGTGGTGGCTGTGAGTTCTAGGGCGAGAATGATGCCTATAGTTGTTACTAGGATGGCAGCGGTCTTTGTTAACAAGGGTATTGTTATTGGTGGGGTTTGTGTTGGGGTTATGTATGATGTGATTAGTAAGCCAGCTGTGATGCTTCCCAGAGCCAGACGGGTAATTGGGTTAGTGATTTGTGGGTTGTTTTCGTCTATTGGGGTGATTGTTGGTATTCGGGTAGATTTTGTTTGTACTAGGAGGGTTATTCGTAGGCTGTACGTAGCGGTGAATGTTGTAGCGAGCAGTGTTAGGGTTAGTGCTCAGGCATTTAGGTGGGAGGTGTTTAGGTTTTCAATAATGAGGTCTTTTGAGAAGAATCCCGCTAGGAAGGGGGTTCCTATTAGTGCTAGGTTTCCGATTGTTAGGCATGAGGTGGTTGTTGGGAGTATTTTTTGTAAACCTCCTATTTTTCGGATGTCTTGTTCCCCGTTTAGGTTGTGAATGATTGATCCTGAGCATAGGAATAGTATGGCCTTGAAGAAGGCATGAGTTGAGATATGTAGGAAGGCTAGTTGTGGGAGGTTTAATCCGATGGTGACTATTATTAATCCTAGCTGGCTAGATGTGGAGAAGGCAATGATTTTTTTGATGTCGTTTTGTGTGAGGGCACAGGTGGCGGCGAATAGTGTGGATATAGCACCTAGGCAGAGGCATAGTGTAAGGGTGGTTTTGTTGTTGGCAAGTAGGGGGTGAGTACGGATTAGTAGGAAGATTCCGGCAACTACTATTGTGCTTGAGTGTAGTAGGGCTGAGACAGGGGTGGGGCCTTCTATAGCGGCAGGGAGTCAGGGGTGAAGGCCGAATTGGGCTGATTTTCCTGTAGCAGCTAAGATGAGACCCAGTAGGGGGAGTGTTGGAGTTTTTGTAGGGGAGAATATTTGTTGTATTTCTCAGGAGTTTAGGGTGGAGGCAAGTCATGCTATGCTTAGGATGAGTCCGATGTCTCCGATCCGGTTGTAGAGCACGGCTTGTAGGGGTGCTGTGTTGGCCTCTGCCCGTCCATGTCATCAGCTGATGAGGAGGAAGGACATGATGCCAACTCCTTCTCAGCCAATGAAGAGCATGAAGACGTTGTTGGCAATGGTTAGTGTAAGTATTGCGATTAAGAATGTTGTTAGGTAGGAGAAGAATTTTGTAATATGTGGGTCGGATGCTATGTAGTATATTGAGAATTGTAGGATGGATCATGTTACAAATAGTGCAATGGGAAAGAATATGAGGGAGTATTGGTCTATTTTAAAACTAAGCGGGATTTTGAAGTTTATGATGAATTTTCATTCTCAGTGTGAGGTGATGCTTTCTAATCCTGAGTATGCAAAGAGTGTTGTTGGTACTAGGCTGATTAGAAAGGCGGTTTTGATGGTTGAGGTAATAGCTTTGGGGGTGTTTTTGAAGGTTTTTAGGAGGATGGGGAGAAGTGTGGGTGTTAGGATAGTTGTTAGTGTGAGTAGTATAAAGGTGTTGAGGAGCAGGGTTATTTCCACTACTTTTACTTGGATTTGCACCAAGATGGTTGGTTCCTAAGACCAGTGGATTGCTGTTATCCTTTAAAAGTAAGGGGGCTGAGGTTTTAGACTCAGATACAGGAATTAGCAGTTCTTGTTGGTTGAACCTCCCCTCGGCAGGTAAGAAGGGTTTAACTTCTATTTTTAGGGTCACAGTCTAATGTTTGGTTTAAACTATACTTGCATGAAAGGGGTCCGGAGATTAGTTCGGGTTTTAAGATTAGGAGAAATGTAGGAAGGAGGTGTAGGGTTATTAGTAAGTGTTCTCGTGTGGAGGAGCTTTGAAGTGTTATGATGTGGGGGGGGAGGGTTCCTCGCTGGGTTGTTGTAAGCATGGATAGTGTGTATGAGGCGGTCAGTAGGGTGGCAGTTCCAGTTAAAATAATTGTTGGGGGGGATCAGTTGAACAGTGCGACTATGATGCTTAATTCCGCTATTAGGTTCGTGGTGGGGGGTAGGGCTATGTTTGTTAGATTAGCTAGTAGTCATCAAGTGGCTATTAGGGGGAGAAGTGGTTGTAATCCTCGAGTTAATAGGAGGATACGGCTGTGCGTGCGCTCGTAGTTTGTGTTAGCCAGGCAGAATAGTATTGAGGAGGTTAGACCATGGGAGATTATGAGGATTATAGCCCCCGAGAAGGATCAATGGGTTTGGATTATGCATGCGGCAATGACTAGACCTATGTGGCTTACGGAGGAGTAGGCAATGAGTGATTTTAGGTCGATTTGGCGTAAGCAGATTGAGCTGGTTATTAGGGCCCCTCATAGGGCGAGAGCAATAAATGGGTAGTGAAGGGTGTTGCTTGTGGAGGGGCTTGTTAAACAAGTAATACGTATGATGCCGTACCCACCAAGTTTGAGGAGGAGGGCGGCAAGTAATATTGAGCCCGCGATTGGAGCTTCTACGTGGGCTTTGGGTAGTCATAGGTGAAGGCCATAGAGGGGCGCTTTTACTATGAAGGCCACAAGGAGGGCGATGTTTAGGAGGAGGGGGGATCAATAGTTGGTTGAGGTGGGCTGTGGGGTGTAAGGGTGGAGTTTTAGGGTGGGGAAGTGAAGGGTGCCCATTTGTGAGTGTAGATATAGGATTGCAACTAGGAGGGGGAGGGAGCTGATGAGGGTGTAGAAGAGAAGGTAGATGCCTGCGCTTAGGCGTTCTGGTTGGCTTCCTCATCGTGTGATTAAAATTAGTGTGGGGATTAAGGTTGCTTCGAAGGAGATGTAGAATATTATAAGGTCTGTAGTTGAAAAGGCTAGGATGATGAGGGGTTGTACTGTGATTAGGGTTGTTGTGAAGACTTGTTTTCGTGTTGATGGTTCGTGTTGCAGGTGGCCTTGGGTTGCTAAAATTATAAGGGGTGTAAGCCAGCAGGATAAGACTAGTAGTGGAGCGGATGTTTGGTCAATGCCTGTATATTGAGTGAGGTTTTTGTATGGATAGTATGAGGGTGTTAGTCATTGTAGGCTTAAGGCGGCGATTAGTAGGCTGTGTATTGTGGTGTTTGTTCATATGAATTTTGGGGGTGAGAGAAGAGTTGTTGGGAGTAGTATTAGGGTCGGTAGGATGATTTTTAGCATTGTAGAAGATTTAGGTTTTGTAAGTGGTCGGAGCCATGGGTTCGTGTGGAGGCTACTAGTATTGCTAGTCCTGTGCTTGCTTCGCATGCAGAGAATGTTAGTATTAGGATTGGTGTGAGGGAGGAGGAGGGCGTTTGGTTTTCGATTGGTCATGTTGATAGGGCGATATATATTGATAGTATTATACTCTCTAGGCAAAGTAGGGCAGAGACGAGATGGACTCGGTGAAAGGCCAGTCCTAGGCTACTTAGGGCGAACGCTGAGCAGAAACTTAAGCGGAGGAATGACATGAAGAGAGTCATAGGGTGGACTATGGTTTGTTGAGTCGAAATCAGCTGTCTTGTTTTTAGACTAACTCTCTTATTCTGCTCATTCCAACCCTCCTTGGGTCCATTCGTAGATTAACCCTAGGGTTAGCAGGAGGATGATAGTGGAGGCTCAGATTAGAGTGATGGCTGGGTGTTTTAGTTGGGTGGCCCATGGTAAGGGCAATAAAAGGGCAATTTCTAGGTCGAATAGGAGGAATAGGATGGCTACTGAGGAAGAATCGGATGGAGAATGGGAGTCGGGCAGATCCTAGTGGGTCGAATCCACATTCGTAGGGTGATAGTTTTTCTGAGTCTGGTGTTATTTGGGTGAGTCAGAAGTTTAATGTAGTTAAGGCTATGCTAAGGATAATGGAGGAGGTAAGTATGAATATAATTATGTTTATTGCTCTTCTCTGGGGTTGTACCAGATTCTAGAGATTGGAAGTCTGTTGTAATGGATATACTAGAAGAGCAAGATCCTCATCAATAAATGGTTAGGTAGAGGAACAGTCAGATGACGTCTACGAAATGTCAATATCAGGCTGCTGCTTCGAATCCGAAGTGGTGGCTTGGTGTGAAGTGGAATTTGATTAGTCGTAAGAGGCAGACTAGTAGGAAGGAGGATCCAATTATGACATGGAGTCCATGGAATCCTGTAGCTACGAAGAAGGTTGACCCATAAACACCGTCAGCAATTGAGAAGGGTGCTTCATAGTACTCTGTTGCTTGTAGGATGGTGAAATATAAACCTAGTAGGATGGTGAGGGTTAGTGCTTGGGTGGCTTGTTTTTGGCCCCCTTCAGTAATGCTGTGGTGTGCTCAGGTGATGGTAACTCCGGAGGCTAGAAGGATTGCTGTGTTTAGTAGGGGTACTTCTAGGGGGTTTAAGGGTATAACTCCGGTTGGGGGTCATTGGTTTCCTAGTTCTGGGGTGGGTGCTAGGCTAGAGTGGAAGAAGGCTCAGAAGAAGCCAAGGAAGAAGAATACTTCTGATGTAATGAAGAGGATTATTCCATATCGGAGGCCTTTTTGTACTGTTGGTGTATGATGGCCTTGGAATGTCCCTTCTCGTACAATGTCTCGTCACCATTGGAGTATGACTAGGAGAATTGACGTTAGTCCAAGGGTTAGGAGGTGTGAGGAGTTGTAGTGGAATCACATGATTAATCCTGATGTGGTGAGTAGGGCAGCGGTTGCCCCGAAGATAGGTCATGGGCTGGGGTCTACTATGTGGTAGGAGTGTGCTTGGTGGGCCATTAGATGTTTTCTTGTAGGTAAAGGCTTAATAGGAGGACGAATACGTAGGCTTGGATCATAGCTACTGCCACTTCTAGGATTGTCAGGAGGAGGAGCACTGTGGTAGTGAGGACAGACACTGCGGGTATGATAGGGAGTAATGTGATGGTGGCTGTTGAGATGAGTTGGATGAGCAGGTGTCCTGCAGTGAGGTTGGCTGTGAGGCGGACTCCTAAGGCCAGGGGGCGAATTAGTAGACTGATAGTTTCGATTATGATTAGGGCTGGGATTAGTGGAGTGGGGGTGCCTTCGGGTAGAAGGTGTCCTAGGGAGGCTGTGGGTTGGTTTCGTAGGCCTGTGAGCAGGGTTGCAAGTCATAGTGGAAAGGCAAGGGCTATGTTTATTGAGAGTTGGGTAGTTGGGGTGAATGTGTAGGGTAGTAGGCCTAGGAGGTTGATTGTTAGTAGTAGTATTATTAGTGATGTGAGGATGATAGCTCATTTGTGGCCTGGCTTGTTTAGTGGTATTATAAGTTGTTTGGTGATCATGTTGATGGCTCATAGTTGTAGGGTGGATAAGCGGTTAGTGATCCATCGGTTGTTAGGGATGGGGAGGAGGAGGGGGGGTAGTAACATTGAGAGGGAGACTAGTGGGATTCCGAGGAGATATGGGCTTGAGAATTGGTCAAAGAAGGTTAGGATCATGGTCAGGTTCAGGGATGGTTTTTGGTGGTTGTGGGTGCTTTGTTGGCGGGGGGGTTTGTTGAAGAGAAGGATAGTGTTTTAGGTTGGAAGATTAAAGAGAATGTAAATCATGATATGATTATGATAAAGAGTCAGGGGCTTGGGTTTAGTTGAGGCATATCATTAAGGAGGGGGGTTTTCCCTCTTTGTCTAGCTTAAAAGGCTAGTGCTGGTACATAGCTTCTTAATGATTAGGAGGTTAGTAGTGAGGATCAGGCTTCGAAGTGGTTGAGGGGGGTGGATTCTACTACGATGGGCATAAAGCTGTGGTTGGCCCCACAGATTTCTGAGCACTGACCATAAAAGACTCCTGGGCGGGTGGTGATGAATGATGTTTGGTTGAGTCGCCCTGGGATGGCATCGGTTTTTACTCCCAATGTGGGGATAGTTCATGAGTGGAGTACGTCATCAGCGGTGACAATGATGCGGATTGGGGATTCTATTGGGACGATAATGCGGTGGTCGACTTCTAGGAGTCGGAAGTGGCCAGGCAGGAGGTCTGTTGTGGGGATCATGTAGGAGTCGAATGAGAGGTCTTTGAAGTCTGTATACTCATAAGACCAGTATCATTGGTGTCCAATGGCTTTTAGGGTTAAGTCTGGTTCATCGAGTTCGTCTATTATGTATAGGATTTGTAGGGATGGGAGGGCTAGTAGGATGAGAACGATAGCTGGTAGGATTGTTCAGATTAGTTCGATCTCTTGGGCGTCAACAGTGTTTGAGGATAGTTTTTCTATTAATAGAAGGGTCAGTAGATAGAGTACGAGGCTACAGATTATTAAGGCGACCATTAAAGCGTGGTCGTGGAATTCGATGAGTTCCTCTATGATAGGGGATGAGGCGTCTTGGAATCCTAGTTGTGAGGGGTTGGCCATGTAGGGGTGTACAGGGTTTTCACCTGTAGTTTGGCTTTGACAAGGCCATGTAATTGGTTTACTAACATCCCAATGAAGAGAGAAGCATAAGTGGTTTGGTATGCGACTGGCTTGAAACCAGTGTATGAGGGTTCGACTCCTTCCTCTCTTGTACTTGGACGAAGGCGGGTTCTTCGAAGGTGTGGTATGGGGGTGGGCAGCCGTGGATTCACTCGACGTTGGTTGGGGTTAGTTCTGGCTGTATAACTTTTCGTTTGGAAGCGAAAGCCTCTCAGATAATGAACGTTAGTATGATTACAGCTGTTATTGAAATTAGGGACCCAATGGAGGATAAAGTGTTTCATAGTGTGTAGGCGTCTGGATAGTCGGAGTATCGTCGTGGCATGCCTGCTAATCCCAGGAAGTGTTGGGGGAAGAAGGTAAGGTTTACGCCTGTGAATATGACCCCAAAGTGTGCCTTGGCTCATGTTTGGTTTAAGGTATATCCGGTGAATAGGGGGAATCAGTGGGTGAGTCCTGCTAAGATAGCAAAGACAGCACCTATTGATAGGACATAGTGGAAGTGTGCTACTACATAGTATGTGTCGTGTAGAGCAATGTCTAGTGAGGAGTTTGCCAAGACAATTCCTGTGAGACCTCCAATGGTGAACAGGAAGATGAATCCGAGGGCCCATAGTATGGGGGGATCTCATTTGATGGTCCCTCCATGTAGCGTGGCTAGTCAGCTGAAAACTTTAATTCCTGTTGGGATGGCAATGATTATGGTGGCGGATGTGAAGTATGCTCGGGTGTCTACGTCTATCCCCACTGTGAATATATGGTGGGCTCATACAATGAACCCTAGGAATCCGATTGATAATATTGCCCACACCATACCCATATAGCCAAATGGCTCTTTTTTGCCTGCATGGTAGGCCACTACGTGCGAGATGATGCCAAATCCTGGTAGGATGAGGATGTATACTTCTGGGTGTCCGAAGAATCAGAAGAGGTGTTGGTAGAGGATTGGATCTCCTCCCCCGGCAGGGTCAAAGAATGTGGTGTTTAGGTTGCGATCTGTGAGGAGCATGGTGATTCCAGCAGCTAGGACTGGTAAAGATAGCAGAAGTAATACGGCTGTGATTAGGACAGATCAGACAAACAGCGGGGTTTGGTATTGTGATAGTGCGGGTGGTTTTATGTTGATGGCCGTGGTAATAAAATTGATTGCCCCCAGGATGGAGGATACTCCGGCCAGGTGGAGGGAGAAGATGGCTAGATCTACTGATGCTCCGGCATGGGCTAGGTTTCCGGCTAGGGGAGGGTAGACTGTTCAACCCGTACCAGCACCTGCTTCTACTGTGGAGGAGGCTAGTAGGAGGAGAAAGGATGGGGGGAGTAGTCAGAAGCTCATGTTGTTCATGCGTGGGAATGCTATGTCGGGGGCGCCAATTATGAGGGGGACTAATCAGTTTCCAAATCCTCCAATTATGATTGGTATTACCATAAAGAAGATTATTACGAAGGCATGGGCTGTGACGATTACGTTATAGATCTGGTCATCTCCTAGGAGGGTTCCTGGTTGACCGAGTTCTGCACGGATGAGCAGGCTTAGGGCGGTACCAATTATGCCCGCTCATGCGCCGAAGATTAGGTAGAGGGTGCCAATGTCTTTGTGGTTGGTTGAGAATAGTCATCGGTTTAGGGTCACAGGTAAGCTGGTAAGATGGCTGAATGTTTAAGCGTTAGGCTGTAGTCCTTTTTACGGGGGTTTAATTCCCCTTCTTATCGACTCTGTAGTGAAATTCATGTTGAGTTGCAAGCTCATTGATATGTGCTTAGAGCACATCAGAGTCTTTTAGGCAGAGGCCTGTTGGTTTGGGCACCTAGCTGTTAACTAGGGGCGTTGTGGGATCGAAGCCCATCTGTCTAGAGAGGTCCTAGCTTAATGAAAGCGTCTGGGTTGCATTCAGGAGATGTGGGTTAATGTCCTACGGATCTTAGCAGAAACTAAGAGGGTTTAACTCTTGTTTAAGGCTTTGAAGGCCTTTGGTTTAATATTATCCTAAGTTTCTTAAGTGGTGGTGAGTATTATAGGGGTGAGTGGTAGTAATGAGATGGATAGTGAGGTGAGTGTGGGGATTAGTATACTGGTTGAGTTTTTAGTAGATCACTGTTTTATCTTGTTTGAGGGGTTAGGGGGGAGTGTAATTGTTGAACAGTATGCTAGGCGTAGGTAAAAGAATAGGCCTAGGAGGGATAGTAGGGAGATGGCCGTGGCTGTTGTGGTTAGCTCTTGTTTAATGAGTTCTTGAATGATGAGTCATTTGGGTAGGAAGCCTGTTAGTGGGGGGAGGCCTGCTAGCGATAATAGTGTTAATATAAGGGTTGTACTTAGCATGGGGGTTTTGGTTCAGGAGGTTATTAGTGTTGGGAGGCTTAGGGTGTTGGTTGTGTCTATGGTGAGGAAGATGGAGATTGTTATTAGAACATAAATGTAGAAGGCTAGTAGGGTTAGTTTTGGGTTATGAACAATGATGATAGTCATTCAGCCAATGTGAGAGATGGATGAGAAGGCTATGATTTTTCGGGTTTGTGTTTGGTTTAATCCTATTCAACCACCTAGGGCAATAGATATGATGGACATGAGGGTAAGTAGTGTGGGGTTTAGTGAGTGAGATGTGATGAGTAGGATGGTGATTGGTGGAAGTTTTATTACTGTTGAGAGGAGTAGGGCTGTAGTGAAGGATGATCCTTGAAGTACTTCCGGGAATCAGAAGTGAAAGGGGGTTAGACCTAGTTTGATAGCAATTGCAGCTGTTAGTAGGAGACATGATGGGGGGTAAGAGAGTTGGGTGATGTCTCACTGTCCGGAGTATCATGCGTTGGTTATACCTGAAAAGAGTAGCAATGCAGAGGCAGCTGCTTGTACGAGGAAGTATTTGGTTGAGGCTTCGATAGCTCGAGGGTGGTGGGATTTTGAAATTAAGGGGATGATTGATAGGGTGTTGACTTCTAGCCCGATTCAGGCTATTATTCAATGGTTGCTTGTGATTGTAATTGTTGTTCCCAAGAGGATGCTTGAGGCAGAGATTAGTTTTGCGAGGGGGGTCATTAGTAGGGGAAGGAGTTGAACCGTCATTTTCGGGGTATGGGCCCGATAGCTTTGTTAGCTGACCTTACTAGGAAATAATATAGAGGAAGTATGGAGGATTTTGATTCCTTTTGTGTAGGTTCCATTCCTGCTTTTCTAAGTGTTAGGAAATGAGAGGGTTCGTGTACCTCTGTGTTCACTTTATCACAGTGACCCTTGACATTCAGGTACATTTCCTTAGGTAAGGAGGTAGGCCCGCGTAAGAGATTGGTATACTAGTGTGTCAGAGGTGAAGGGATAGTGTTAGTGGAAGGAAGTTTTTTCAAAGGAGGTGTATGAGTTGGTCGTATCGGAATCGTGGGTAAGAGGCTCGGATTCAGAGGAAGCTCGAAGAGAGGAGTAGGGCTTTTGTAGCTAGGATGAGTGGGAAGAGTTCTAGGGTCGGGTTGAGTGCACTTGGGTTTAGGAACAGGAGGCTTGTTAATGTGTTTATTAGTATGATGTTTGCATATTCGGCCAGGAAAAACAGAGCAAATGGTCCTGCGGAGTATTCTACGTTAAAACCTGAGACAAGTTCTGATTCTCCTTCCGTAAGGTCGAATGGAGAGCGGTTTGTTTCAGCTAGTGTTGAGATGTATCATATTATTACCAAAGGTCAGGAGGAGAATATAAGGTATAAGGGTTCTTGCGAGGTGGTGAGGGCGGTTAGGGTGTAGTTCCCGCTTAGTATGACTACGGATAGGAGGATGATGGCTAGGGTTACCTCATAGGAAATGGTTTGTGACACTGCTCGGAGTGCACCGATTAGGGCGTATTTTGAGTTTGACGCTCATCCTGATCATAGGATTGAGTAGACTGCTAGGCTGGATATTGCTAGGAGGAAGAGAAGGCCCAGGTTTAGATCTACAAGGGAGAATGGAAGGGGGAGGGGAGTTCAGATTGTTAGTGCGAGGAGAAGGGCGAGTATTGGAGTTGTGAGGAATAGAAGAGGTGAGGAGGTGGAGGGGCGGATTGGTTCTTTGATGAACAGTTTGATCCCGTCGGGGGCAAGTTGTAATAGTCCAAATGGGCCGGCGATGTTTGGACCCTTTCGGGATTGTATATAGCTTAGGATTTTTCGTTCAACCAGTGTTAGGAATGCTACAGCAATTAGGATGGGGACTATGTAGGTTAGTGTTATGATGAGGTAGGTGGGGGGAATGTTTAGTCAGGTCAT